ATGATTGATTGATGAATCAAAAACTTTCAATTGTATTTTTCAAGTGGTATTTTTGCTTATCTTCCTATCTTTCTTTCAAAAATGGAAACTTAGGGAAGTGCTTTTTAAACATATGTATAAAAAGAACATATTTCATTTAGCCTCTTCATGCCCACTATAACTAGTTATTTTGGTTTTCTACTAGCAGCTTTAACTATAACCTCATCTCTATTTATCGGTCTGAGCAAGATACGACTTATTTGATTTGAAATTATGAAATTCATTGAATGAACAATTCATAAAAATAAATGTTTCTGGGATATTCAATATATTCTATAGTTCCTTACCGTGTCAATTTCCAATTCTTGGTCATTGAGATTCATGGGCAATACAGATTAATATTGAAATTTAAGGATATATATTACCTCCCCCTTTCTCCTTTCAAACAAATTAAAATGATTGAAGTTTTTCTATTTGGAATCGTGTTAGGTCTAATTCCTATTACTTTGGCTGGATTATTCGTAACTGCATATTTACAATACCGACGTGGTGATCAGTTGGACCTTTGATTAATTAACATCTTTTTTGTTTATTGACCTCCTATTTCTTTGTTTGAATCCTAATCCACAGGAGGTCAAATTCAGACTTTAGACTGCTGTTCCATTATTTCAGTCTCATTCTCGATCTAACAAGAATGGAATCACGCTCTATAGGATTTGAACCTACGACATCGGGTTTTGGAGACCCGCGTTCTACCGAACTGAACTAAGAGCGCTTTATTTTCATAAAGAATTTGAATCTTATGTGACCCCAATTCATCTTGCATGCATATACTATCATAATCTCTATCATAATCTATATATAGAAATAGATATATATATAGAACTCTCATCATATCTATATTGATAAATATATATCAATTTCTATTGAGTATGTATGTCCAATTTTAATCGGTCTCAATTGATCCCTTGTTACTGCTCATAAAATAAGTAAGGGATAGGGATGACAGGATTTGAACCCGTGACATTTTGTACCCAAAACAAACGCGCTACCAAGCTGCGCTACATCCCTTTCAATTGGTTTACAGTGTCATTGTAAAGAATCTTTGTCTTGTTTTCCACATCTTGATTTTCTCCGTTGATATATATAAATTATCCTGCCTTTTTTTTTCTTTTTAGTCGTATAACATATAATATTAATTATAATAAAAGACTTATATACATATGAGATCCCCCTAACAAAAAAAGATGAATATTCTTAGGGAATGCTCGGGCAGAGCAGAAACGGACCTCTTTTTTTTTTTAAATATCTAATGAATCGTTGTACATTTCAATTGGAATTAGGAATTCTGCGTACAAATACAAGTGGTTATTAACTAAATAACCATCTGATCATATTCATATATGTAATTATGTATTACAATAAAGATAAAGAATAAGAATTAAGAAGGAGGATTTTAAATGCGAGATCTAAAAACATATCTCTCCGTGGCACCAGTGGTAAGTACTCTATGGTTCGGGGCTTTAGCAGGTCTATTGATAGAGATCAATCGTTTATTCCCGGATGCATTGATATTCCCCTTTTTTTCATTCTAGTTATTGACACGGGAAGGGGTGAAAAGATTAGAGATACAATCAAATATCTGTGATTAATCTTTCTTTTTTTTTTTTTAGAATTAGAAAAGAGAAAGAATAAAGTCGGATTCGGCCTCAGTGAAACTCGGAATTCGGTCCAGGCTTCAATTGAATTAAAAAGGGATTCCATTTCTATTAAATAATAAATAATAGGGTGAGACCAGAAATGGAAATGGAATGGCTAGGACGGGGCAACAATATCATACAGGATACTTAAATGAAAACTGAAATACTGTACTGTGATTCTAAATATAGTTAGAAATCATTGTATTACTTAATTATTACTATACTATATTGATTGGAACGAGATCCTTCATAATTGGATTTCGAGTTAGCAACTTCTATTATTTTTTTTGTTCCTTTTCGCTTCGAAAAATAGAAGAGTTAAGTGAATCAAAAAACCAAAGGAGGTTCATGGCCAAGGGTAAAGATATCCGAATAAGGGTTATTTTGGAATGTACCAGTTGTGTTCGAAACAGTGTTAATAAGAAATCAACGGGTATTTCCAGATATATTACTCAAAAGAATCGACACAATACGCCTAGTCGATTGGAATTGAGAAAATTCTGTCCCTGTTGTTGCAAACATACGATTCACGGGGAGATAAAGAAATAGAGAAAATTGATCGCTTGTGTGTCACCCCTCCAAGGAACATGAAAAATGATATATTTTTTCATATTGTTCTAAATTCTATTAGAAATTGTATATATAACATATATTTAAATATTTATATTTTATAACATATATTTAAAAGAAAAAAAAAAAATAGAAACAAAACAAATCCTATTTTGTAAGAAATAGGATTTCGGGATAAGGAATAAACAAACCATGGATAAATCTAAGCGACTCTTTCTTAAATCCAAGCGATCTTTTCGTAGGCGTTTGCCCCCGATCCAATCGGGGGATCGAATTGATTATAAAAACATGAGTTTAATTATTCGATTTATTAGTGAACAAGGAAAAATATTATCTAGACGGGTGAATAGATTGACCTTAAAACAACAACGATTAATCACGATTGCTATAAAACAAGCTCGTATTTTATCTTCGTTACCTTTTCTTAATAATGAAAAACAATTTGAAAAAAGCGAGTCGGCCGCTAGAACTACAGGTCTTAAAAAAAAAAAAAAATAGTCTTCAATTGAATTCAAATTCCAATCTAAACTCAAATCAAATGTGGATTGATGTTTTGTTCGAAAACTACGACAATCCAATTTGGATTATCGTGTTGTATGTAAGAAAAAGGATTATCGTGTTGTATGTAAGAAAAAAGGGAATCGGCGAAGAAGAATAAATCTTTTTTTATTGAACGTGGTTGCTCATTTTGACGACTTTATCATATGATTCTATTTTATCATACAAATCTCTACTCTACCTTCCCGGAGTTCAGTCTCCGGGGAATTTTTATTTTATGATCTCATTGGAAATCATATAAAAACAATTCCTATTTAATATAGCTATTTGTGCAAGTATTTTACGATTAAGAAGCAACTGCCTCTTGTACAAATTATACATTAATCTACTATAACTATAGTATATCTTTTTCTTATTCTCACGAATTACTGCATTTATTCGACTGATCCACAAACGACGAAAATCCCTTTTTTTCCTATCTCTATCCCGATGAGCCGAAACCAAAGCTTTTATTTTCTGTTGAGTAATAGTTCGAGTAAGTCTTGAATGAGCCCCTCGAAAGCTTGATGTAAATAAATGAATTTTTGTCCTACGTTTCCGAGCTATATATCCTCGTTTAATTCTGGTCATTGAATAAATGAGACTTTGATGAATAATTAATTCTTTGATGAATAACTATTTGATTTCTTTTCTTTCAGTTATTCTTTTCCCTTTACTAGTCTATTAATAATAAAAACGGATTCTTCCTATGTATAAAATAAAAAATTCCAATGGCTTTTGCTACTATAACCTTCCCAACCACGATTTTTTCTTTTTATTTCTAAGCATTTAACCTGGAAATAAGAAATTGTGTTGATACTAGGTATCAAAAAAGCATATTCAATTAAATAGAAAGGGATAAAGAAATAGTGGATTCCATCGTTTCTATGGTTACTTCTTAAACGGCGAGGTCCTCTCTATACACCGGAGCCCCTTCTCTCATTTAATCAATGCTATTGTTAACTTGTACAGTTCACACTCTTTGGCTCTACCCATGAAATAGCTAGTAATAGGTCTTTCACAATGCAATGCACAACGAAATCTAACTATACAGTAACGGTATTTAAGTATGAAGATTAGCTGGGTAGCTGACCCTGTTAGTCCGTTCTTGGAAGAATAAGGGCATAATCTTTCCGGTTTTTCATTTTGAAATAGGATTTCCCCTGCTTAATGGATAAGCATTTGCTACCAATGGGGAAGTCTTTCTCATCTGAAATTGCAAATTGAGGTGATTGGATTTGCACCAACGGAAACCATAAATTTGATAAACAATAGAAGGAATTTTTAATAGATTTTTTTTAAGATAGTGAATGGAGTTCTTCCATTCTATCCTAACCGATCACTGATACTGGAATAATTTGTTTCCTCTCTTTTGTCTTAGTCCATGATCGGAACGAGTCGCACATACACCCTAGTACATGTTCCTCGTCGCTGAGGGCATCCCCGAAGGGCGGGGGATTTCGTGACATTTCTGATTGGCTGTCTTGTGTTTCTAATAAGTTGTTTAATAGTCGGCATGTTGAATCGTATACATAATGAGCTGGTTTAGATCAATCCTAACCCGATGATTATGAATTACTTCTATTCTATATTAATAGATTAATTAATAGAGATATTATATTAAATCCGGTAAGAAGATAAAATCTCAAATTGTGTATTTGCGCGGAATCCCTGCTAATTTTTTATTCAACCGCTACAAGATCAACAATTCCATGAGCTTGGGCTTCTGCTGCTGACATAAAAACATCCCTTTCCATGTCTTCGGATACAACCCATAAAGGTTTGCCCGTTCTTTGTACATAAACCCTTGTGATAGTTTCGCGCAGTTTCAGTAGTTCTTCCGCTTCCAGGATAAATTCTCCCGTTTGTGCCTCATAAAAAGAACTTGCGGGTTGATGGATCATTACCCTGACGATATAACATAATAAATGGTTCCTCTATCTCGCACGATAAGGCGAGAGATAAAGAATAATAAAAGACAAAGATAGAATTGAACAACCGTACAGGCATCTTTTGCGTATTGCATACGGCTCCATTATGGAATTGGTTTTTACCTTCGATCGAAGAAATAGAAAATAGAGAGGGTCTATCAGACCTAGATCGGTAAATGATCCAATAACCACCCTTCCTTTTTTTGTTTTGGAGTAGTTAAAAAATACTATGATGGTTCCGTTGCTTTATTATTTCGTCTGTTATTCAGCAATCCCAAAGTTTCTTTTTCTTTTTTTCAAATATATAAAAGTTATATAAGTAAAAAAGGATCTTGTTTTTTTATTTTGATTTTCATATTCTTTCATAACATAAATATTGTTAAAAGCTTTCCGGTGTGAAAACAAAAGAGTTTGTGACGCTGAAATAGGCTCCTGATAGATCAGATAAAATCGGAAATACCCCTTTTCTCATACTACTCTTTCGATACATAATCGAATGGTTTTGAAAAAATTTCGCATATCGAATTCGAAGTGCCATGCTATTATTACTTAATATTCATATGGCGAAGGCATAGTCTTCTTTTTTTTATCAAATAAAAGACTCATTGGCGCCAAGCGTGAGGGAATGCTAGACGTTTGGTAATTTCTCCTCCTGCGAGAATAAAAGATCCCATTGAAGCGGCTAATCCCATGCATACTGTCTGTACATCTGGTTGCACAAATTGCATAGTATCATAAATAGCTATTCCGGGTATTACCCATCCGCCCGGAGAATTTATAAACAAATACAAATCTTTGGTATTATCCTCTATACTGAGATATACCATAAGGCCAATAAGTTGATTCGATATCTCACTATCAATCCCTTGGCCTAAAAAAAGTAGTCTTTCTCGATAAAGTCGGTTGATTAGGATCAAATTTGATCCCTTAGGAGCCGTACATGCACCTTTTGATGCATACGGTTCACCAAAAATCGCGAAAAAGAATCAATGTGTAGATTTCAACTCTCTTTCTTTTTTCATAGCAGACTTTTTCGAACTTCTAACGAAAGGTCTTTTTCTTACATTTTTCAAGAAAGACGACTTTTGACCCGTTTATCTATATTATATTCTAAAATAAAAAAAATGTACTAAACACTTATTGAACTAACTTCTCATTGATGTATTGTTTTCATCGAGATCGACTCCAAATCGCGATGTAATTTTCTTGTTTCTGAATGGGCTTCTTCAATTCTTTTAGGTTTCTGTTCTACTCCGAGTAAAGATCTACCCGATTTGGATTTGCACATATAGCACAAATCCTCCAATACCACGTTTTTTTGCTACGACTTCTTTTTTTTTTTTTCTTCAATTTATTTCATGTTTTCCAGCAAATACAAATATCTGATAGAAGTAGTAATCGTAGATATATTACCAATTGGGTTTTTTTTCTAAACAGAGCCTGGATGCTTCATTTTATTGGTCCAACCAAGCCAACCATAAATTATTGTAAATTGATAATATTAATCTGGATACCTCCCCAAAAAAAAGATCTAATTACACTTCACGCTCCAAATTTTTGCTGATTCAATCAATCTTTTTTGGGGTGAAAGAGAGGATATCTCGATCGGGGGAGAGAACGGGGAAATCCCATATGACCCAATATATCTGACAAGTCGCACTATACGTCAACCCAAGATGCATCTTCCTCTCCAGGACTTCGAAAGGGTACTTTTGGAACACCAATAGGCATTAAATGAAAAAAGAATTAAATTAAGTAGTATATCTCGCTTTGATGCGGAAACGTAACAATGGGTTTATTGTCTTAATAATGATTGGTCTTTATCATATTTTATTTATAGATTGAATAACTTCGTAAAAAAAGAAATCCTAAATACAAAAGGAAGACCAAGTGACTAAAGGAAAATTCTTACGAATAGGTCCTTTGAGTGATGAACAAATATGTCTGCATTCACTGATATAAAGATATAAACACTCATATAAAATACGGTCAACCCCCCTCCCCTCCACCATTGCGTATTGTTACTTATCGGGTATAGAATAGATCTGCTTCTTTTGTTCCTACGAATAGAATTTTTCCATTATTACTAAAAAACTAGAACAAATATTAATCCTTTACCCGAGATAATCCACTAAAAAGAGAGGGTCCATAGTTTAGTTTTTTACAGTGCAATAAAGTTACATAGTGTCTATTTTTTGTTGATATAAGAGGTATTTTCATGGGTTTGCCTTGGTATCGTGTTCATACCGTCGTATTAAATGATCCCGGCCGTTTGCTTTCTGTCCATATAATGCATACAGCTCTGGTTGCTGGTTGGGCCGGTTCGATGGCTCTATATGAATTAGCCGTTTTTGATCCCTCTGACCCTGTTCTTGACCCAATGTGGAGACAAGGTATGTTTGTTATACCCTTCATGACTCGTTTAGGAATAACCAATTCATGGGGCGGTTGGAGTATCACAGGAGGGACTATAACGAATCCAGGTATTTGGAGTTACGAAGGTGTGGCCGGGGCACATATTGTGTTTTCTGGCTTGTGCTTTTTGGCGGCTATCTGGCATTGGGTATATTGGGATCTAGAAATCTTTTGTGATGAACGTACAGGAAAACCTTCTTTGGATTTGCCCAAAATTTTTGGAATTCATTTATTTCTTTCAGGGGTGGCTTGTTTTGGTTTTGGCGCATTTCATGTAACAGGATTGTATGGTCCTGGAATATGGGTGTCCGATCCTTATGGACTAACCGGAAGGGTACAATCCGTAAATCCCGCATGGGGTGTGGAAGGTTTTGATCCTTTTGTTCCAGGGGGAATAGCCTCTCATCATATTGCAGCGGGGACATTGGGCATATTAGCGGGCCTTTTCCATCTTAGTGTCCGTCCACCCCAACGTCTGTACAAAGGATTGCGTATGGGAAATATTGAAACCGTCCTTTCCAGTAGTATCGCTGCTGTCTTTTTTGCAGCTTTTGTTGTTGCTGGAACTATGTGGTATGGTTCAGCAACTACCCCGATTGAATTATTTGGTCCCACTCGTTATCAATGGGATCAGGGATACTTCCAGCAAGAAATATATCGAAGAGTTGGTGCTGGGCTAGCCGAAAATCAAAGTTTATCAGAAGCTTGGTCTAAAATTCCCGAAAAATTAGCCTTTTATGATTACATTGGCAATAATCCGGCAAAAGGGGGATTGTTTAGAGCGGGCTCAATGGACAATGGGGATGGAATAGCTGTTGGGTGGTTAGGACACCCTATCTTTAGAGATAAAGAGGGGCGTGAACTTTTTGTACGTCGTATGCCTACTTTTTTTGAAACATTTCCGGTTGTTTTGGTAGACGGAGACGGAATTGTTAGAGCCGATGTTCCTTTTCGAAGGGCGGAATCGAAGTATAGTGTCGAACAAGTAGGTGTAACTGTTGAGTTCTATGGTGGCGAACTCAATGGAGTCAGTTATAGTGATCCCGCTACTGTGAAAAAATATGCTAGACGTGCTCAATTGGGTGAAATTTTTGAATTAGATCGTGCTACTTTGAAATCGGATGGTGTTTTTCGTAGCAGTCCAAGGGGTTGGTTTACTTTTGGACATGCTTCGTTTGCTCTGCTCTTCTTTTTCGGACACATTTGGCATGGTGCTAGAACCTTGTTCAGAGATGTTTTTGCTGGTATCGACCCAGATTTGGATGCTCAAGTAGAATTTGGAGCATTCCAAAAACTTGGAGATCCAACTACAAGAAGACAAGTAGTCTGATACAACATTGTTTTGTTCCTTTTGGACTTTATTTTCTTTTTGTGATTTGAATTTGACATAGGGAACCGGATAAATCTTGATTTGAATCGCTACCTTTTCTTTTACTCTTGTTCTTTCTTTTTCTTTATCCGAGAGACGATCCCAAATAAACAGGTATGAAAGCTATAATTGTAAACCACGATCAAATCCATGGAAGCATTGGTTTATACATTCCTCTTAGTTTCTACTTTAGGAATAATTTTTTTCGCTATCTTTTTTAGAGAACCACCTAAAGTTCCAACTAAAAAGATGAAATGATTTTTCATTATCTCAATTGAAGTAATGAGCCTCCCAATATTGGGAGGCTCATTACTTCAACTAGTCCCCATGTTCTTCGAATGGATCTCTTAGTTGTTGAGAGGGTTGCCCAAAAGCAGTATATAAGGCGTACCCAGTAAAACTTACAAGTAAACCAGATACAGAGATGGCAACTAGGGTTGCTGTTTCCATTATTATATATATAATTTCAAGACCAAAATGGATCTAGGATAAGATCATTTATTTACAGCGGAATGGTATACAAAGTCAACAGATCTCAATGAATAAAAAATAGGATTTATGGCTACACAAACTGTTGAGGGTAGTTCTAGATCTGGTCCAAGACGAACTACTGTAGGGAATTTATTGAAACCATTGAATTCGGAATATGGTAAAGTAGCTCCTGGTTGGGGAACTACTCCTTTGATGGGTGTTGCAATGGCTCTATTTGCGATATTTCTATCTATTATTTTGGAGATTTATAATTCTTCCATTTTACTGGACGGAATTTCTATGAATTAGATTCACAAGAACTGACTAACTAGTTTTTCAATACAAAGTGAAGCATTTAGGTCTTAGATTTTTAGCCCATTCTATTTTGATTTGGTAGTTCGACCGTGGAATTTCTTTTCTTCTGTATTTCCGGAATATGAGTGTGTGACTTGTTAGAATTGATCCTATTGATAGTACAGAGAGTGAGTCTGTCATCTTGATAGAGATGGTTTTACCCCGTCGGATATTTATTCTAGTATCTGGAGCACGGAATATAGAAAATAGATTCTAAAGTATTAGAACTATGATTCATACTTAATATTTAGACCCCGCAACCGGACTTAAAAAATTTTTTCAAAGAGTTAGAAGTTATAATAAATCGAAAGATTTTGATTCTTTCAAACTGCCACTTATCCTTATTTTGATCAAAGGACAAACGTTTCTTTGGATTTTTTTCATTATATCTATTCATTGAATAAGTGATGATCCAATAGTTCTTACTCAGGGAATTTTTGGACTTAGATTGAAGGTTTTATTGAATCATCGTGGTTTTTGTATGAATCTGAGGTTTTTTTTTAATCGATTCTATAGGGTCTTAACAAGAGAATTCCTATCAATAATAATAATAAAGAAGACAGCAGTAAAGCCGCATTACACACAAAAAAAAATAACACAAATCAAAGAAAAAGTTAAATAAATAGAATATTCAAGAGGCCAGTAACGATCAAGATAAAGACGAGTGAGCCAAC